AGATAGCCCAGAAAATAGAAAGAATGATTGTATAATTGGGTTATATGGATCCTGTCCGGTTGAGACCACAAGTCAAAATGAGATTGCCAAAAACGTACAAGGTAAGATTTCCATTTCTTCATACGAAGATGAGTCCCCTTTGAAGCCAGAATGGAATTTCCTTGATATCTGACATAATGCATAAAAGGATCCTTGAACAACCATAGGGTCTTCTGAAAATCATTTCGAAGCACTACTACAAGATGTTCTATTTTTCCATAGAAATGTGTTCGCTCAAGAACAGTTCTAAAGGCTGTTGGTCGTAAATGAGAAGATTTTTTACGGAGAAAAACGAATACCGATTCACATTCATATACATGAAAATTATATATGAACAAGAAGAATCTTCGATTCTCTTTTGAACAAATGGAAATGGATTTTTTTGGAGCTTTGAGACTATTCGAATTCTGATAGTTGTGGAGAAAGACTCGCAATAAATGCAAAGAGGGAGCATCTTGTATCCAAGAATAAAGTATTTGAACCAAGATTTCCAGATGAGCAGGGTAAGGTATTAGTATATGTGACACGTGATTTAAATGTGATAATTTGTCCTCGAAAAAGGGAAATATTGAATGAATAGATCGTAAATTATGAAATTTGAATATTGCTTTTTCTTCTAAAGAAGATACTAATTGCAGCGAGAATGGAATTTCCATAATAACTGCAAAACCCTCTGATACTGTTTGAGTATACAAATTTTTGCTGTGCCCAATGAATCGATTTTGGTTGGATTCATTAATCGAAAAAATCAAACGATTCTGTCGATGCATTCGAGTAATTAAGCGTTTCACAATTAGTGAGCTGGATTTATTGTCATAACCTAAATTTTCCATAGGTTCGTAAAAAATCGAACCGTTTAAAGCATAATAATGAGCAAGTGCGTAGACATACTCCTGAAATAGAAACGGATAAATGAAGCATTGTTGTCGAAATCTATCTATTTCGAAATATCTCTGTAATTCCTCCATTTGAAATTCTACTTGGTCCCCTTGGACCAAAGGCACGAGGTATTTCTTGGGTTATCAAATGATACATAGTGCGATACGGTCAGAACAAGGTATATAGTAAAAAAGAGTAGATACCCCGAAGACGGGGAGTACAGCCCAAGCAATGGATCCTCTCTTTCCGTCCAATTTGTTTGTGTTCGTTATAGTTAGAAAAGATGGTTAGAAATCCTTTATTTTTGCAACCCAATCGATCTTTTGATTTTGGAAGAAATTCTCTTTATCAGTATACCGTTTCTTCTACACACTCATCTCCACTCCATACTCTCTAATCTAATTAGAGATTAGAGAAAGAATAGTTAATAGTTAGGATTCATGAAAAAAGGAATCGATGATCCGCTCATCGGAGAATTCTTTCCCGCATCAGGCACTAATCTATTTTTAACGTCTAATTAGATCGGGTAATCGTTCGAATTATGAATAGAAGCTCGTTGCTTTTGGGTTCCTTAGCATTGGAGCCGTTAGGGCTCTATCCATTTATTCACACGACCCAACTGTGAATTGATTTGGTACCGTTCCCAAAATCAAAACAAGATTTTGTACCGCCCCGGTTAAGAATGAAATATTCCCGGAGTTCTCCATTGATACGACATGCTGTTTTTTCCATTCATTCTCCTTCAGGATCAGTCGTGGTCTTACAAACTCTACCAATGGTATGGACGAATCCGTTGCTTCATCCAAATGTGTAAAAGATCATAGCCGCACTTAAAAGCCGAATACTCTACCGTTGAGTTAGCAACCCGTGTAGATAGGGTATGTAGATACGATCTAAACCAAAAAAGAAAACAAAGAGATTAGATTGTCTTACCCAACCAAAACATTGAACGAGCAACAAATCGAAAAGAAATATTTGTTGATCGATTAAAAACGTAAAAATGTTCAGATCAGATGAAACCACAACAGATTCTGCGGATAAATAGAGCTAATTTACGGACCCTCCTTTTTTCTCATTTTTTTTATGAAAAAAAACTCAGAAGATACTTCTTTTGTCTCAGCGAATCTGTCGAACTCATCATTTGAGTGAAGGAAAGAAACTTATGGGACATAGAACAATGGATCCTTTTATTTAGTCACGATCCAATTATAAATCGACCGATACACCGTTGTCAATATGAATTAAATGTTGAGAAACAAATTCCATAAACATAAGAAACATAAGGAAAATAAGGACTTGTGTTGGATTGGCACTACTGTTCACTCGATCTTTTTTTTATTCGTTTCATGTCAATAGAAGAGATTTTTTGCCCCTATATGGTATGGGATCATGCGTTAGCAATAGTGAATAAGTATGAATAGAGCGAGAAAAAAGGAAAGGAACGGTGGAGAAAAATTATACAAGGATAGATATTCCCTTTTTCTATTTCAGAAATTTCATTTCGTTTTATTTTCCTTAAATACTTCTGCTTTTTTTGAAATATCATAAACAGTTCGCGTAGGTTGAGCACCTTTCTCAAGGAAATATAGAATCGAAGGAACATTTGAATAAGTTTGTTTTTTTATCGGATCGTAAAAACCCACTTTACGAAGATCTCTTCCTTCTCTTCGAGATCGAACATCAATTGCAACGATTCGATAGACAGCGCATTGGGATAGATATAGATGAACAATACCCCCCCTAGAAACGTATAAGAGGCTTTCCCCTCGTACGGCTCGAGAAAGAATGATTCGAATTTCTGTATATAGTGGAAAACGGATCCATAAAAATCATCAATTAATTAGGATTTGAATCATTTCTTTTCTTCCTGACTTCCTTCCTTACTGAAAAATAAATCTCATTCATACTCATAACTCAAGTTGGGTAATTCTCAAAGAGATCAAAGGTAAACCCTTAGACATTTATTGAGCCGTCTCTAACCTCTTTTGGTTGTCTCGTCTAGAATCTATTTTCCTTCCTCACTCATTCTAATCGAGACAATGGAAAATGGCATTTACTTGTTCCGGTATCCTTTATCTTTACTTTGAATCATTGGGTTTAGACATTACTTCGGTGATCCTTAATTGTTTCAAAATGGCAGCAACATACCTTTTGTTCTTTCTATTGAACAATTACACAAATGATTGTACCCTTTATTTATGATACAAATGATACAATACACTTTTGATCGAAAAAGTTTTACCAATTCCGACAAATTATACTTTTTTGCTTTTGGATTTGAAACTTGTTCGAATTTTTGATTTTTACATCGAAGATATCCTTACGAAGTTGGAACAACTTATTGACCGGCACTAACCCTAGATCCTTCCCTCTGATAAATGAATCAAGAATTTATGCTCGAGCTCCATCATGTACTATCCCCCCAAAAATTGGGTCCTAGTGGCATAGAACAAACTATGTCGAACCAAGAGCATCTTCATTGATATATAAAATGGAAATGGCGGGTGCAAGAATCCGCAGCAGATCTATCTTGTCCTTCAAGTCGCACGTTGCTTTCTACCACATCGTTTCAAACGAAGTTTTACCATAACACTCCCCTACCTCTCATTTGTAATTTGGAATCGATATGGAATTGATTCAATATGGAATCATGAATAGTCATTGGTTCCTTCAGTGCAGTGCATAGTAGAGCAGTCCATACCTTTTTATATATGGATGAATAGACATTTATTTCTCTGGGAAAGTCTCGGCAAGAAATCAACTTAACCCCATATTCTGCCACCCGTCCTATGAAGAACACACATTTCTAAAAACACTAAGAATGCGTTGCTTAAGACTTATTTATATCGACACTTTCAACGTATTGTTCGGGACGAGCACCCCTGAACAATCCAATTCTTTCTTGAACAACTAAGCCAAAGAAGAATATTTTTTTTGGATTCTAAATACAGGAACCAAATAAAACAAACCATTAACTAAACAAGTTTTTCTAATGACCCAGAAAAGTCGCAAGTAACTCGATACTATAAATTAACCCATCTCACACTTCTTCGAAAATTTAAGACTTATAAATATAAGTATAAGGTAGGGAGGCATGAAAAATGCTTTCAAGAATTTACTACTTCGAGACATAATAATCATTATTAGAAATAAGTTTTCCTGTAAAAAATGAGTTTGATCTCTAAATCAATCAAATCAACAAATTGCCACAATCAAAACAAGTAATTAAATTAAAAGGGTTAGCAGATATCTCATTAATGATTAATGAAAGATACACAAATTCGATCGTCATAAGATAAATCCTTGTTTCTTTTCCAATCATCTTATTTTCTCAATCAGAATCGTAGGAGTATGCTTTTTCCGTATCCATCAGATATACCGGAGAATAGTGACAGTGAGTCATTGTGTATATTTAAGAGATCACAAATCAAATCTATTTCGCCGAAACCGAAATATCTGTGTCACTTAAATCTAAAATCAAACAAAACAATAAGAATACATATCATATGGACTGGACGTGGCTCATTTTATACGGATTTTTTGTATATGTATTTTGGTTTATTTCAGGTTATTGTTCTCCAATGAATTGAAAATCAAAGCAATTGGGTCCAAAGAAAATAAATCTGTTCCGTATTGAAGTTTATTCTTTTTAATGCGATCCATATCACACATATATTGAAATTGATACCTTCCTTTGCGAAAAAACTCGTATTTACACAATTTTATGAGGATCATACAGGGTCAAAACGAATCAAAAAAGAATTTCTTACGGGATGCTATTTTGTATAGGTATACAACCAAATGAGTCCAAATCAATTCGACTCGTCCTTTCCTTTCTCTTTTTTTGTTCCACCTCAGGCTTAGGAACTTTCATTCCAGTGATGAAATGAGTACCAAGAACTCCCCCTGTTTCAGATTCAGGATCTACCTAAAATTAGTCATTTTGAACACCTTATTTTAGGAAAGATAGAGACCTTTCTTAGGCATTTCGCCTTAGAAAGCATCATGTGGGAATCCAAAAAAAAGGATATGATTCTTCATATGAATCATTAGAAACCGGAAAAAAGATGGAATGGGATCGCGTTGTATCCAAAATTACACCCTTAAATAAACAGAGGATTCTTAAAGAAAAGAAGACTTAAAGAAAAGAAGAAAAGAGAGCATTGTTATGAAAGAGTCAGGTTTGGGACGGAAGGATTCGAACCTCCGAGTAACGGGACCAAAACCCGCTGCCTTACCGCTTGGCCACGCCCCATTTAGATTTCCATTCGACACGAATAAAACTAGAATGTCTATTGGTTGTTCGTCAATTCCAGCCCCAATCTAGACAGAATCTAGATAGATAAATCTATCTAGATTCTATACATCCATAGATCTATACATCTATCTATCTATATATAGATAGATAGACCTAGAATAGTAGACCTAGAATAGGTTGTTGCCAGAATTCTACACATGTAGAATCAAAATGAATTTATTGCTCATTATATATAAATCAATATAAGATATTGTTGAAAAGTATGATTTTTTCAACTCTCAAATGAGAATTGAAAGATTTTTGATTGGGGGAGTTCAAAACAAAAGAAAAATTTTTTGTTTGGCCTATCTTCTTTTTTCATTTTTTCCCTTATATCAATAACTCAATAACAATGAAATTCTCTCGAAATTTTTATTATGCTTAATACCTTTAGTTTGATATGTATCTGTCTTAATTCTACCCTTCATTCGGGTAGCTTTTTCTTCGCCAAATTACCCGAGGCTTATGCTTTTTTCAATCCAATCGTAGATATTATGCCGGTCATACCTGTGCTCTTTTTTCTCTTAGCCCTTGTTTGGCAAGCTGCTGTAAGTTTTCGATGAGATCTTGAATACTGTCCGAGAAGAATTAATGATTGATTCGAGGAAAAAAGAAATCTATTCTAACAGTTGATTTTGTTAAGATCAGATAAGTCTTACATTATGAACTCTCGATTCAAACATGGAAATTAGATAGCCGAAATGAATCTGGATCGCCCCGTTTTCTCATTTTGACCTTCCTAAATAAGGTCAAATACCCCGTGTAAGGTACCTCACAATACGTAATTGTGAGTATGAAAGAAAATTTCGGTAATGAAGGAGATCTTATTACAAAAGAATCCCTTTCTTTTCTATTTTTCTAGTTTCTAGAAAGTAGAAAGAAATTTCTTGGTGTCAAAATGGGATATGCGGTACAAAAACGGAGAATCTATTCCCCTATTTCCTTTCCACCAAAACTGATCTTGGAGATTGTGTAATGCTTACTCTCAAACTCTTCGTTTACACAGTAGTGGTATTCTTTGTTTCTCTATTCATCTTCGGATTCCTATCTAATGATCCAGGACGTAATCCTGGACGTGAGGAATAAAAAAATCGGTGGTTTTTAGTTCCTGGATTTCTTCATTTTCTTAAGATCTTCTCTATTCCATACATTTAACCAAGATAAGGATCAAAATTTTTGAGAATTCGAAAGATGAGAAATTTCAAGCGATCAGAAGGGGCGGAGAGAGAGGGATTCGAACCCTCGGTACGAATAACCCGTACAACGGATTAGCAATCCGCCGCTTTAGTCCACTCAGCCATCTCTCCCAATAACAAATTGTTAGTTCATTTGTAACGCGTGAAGTAAAGATTGAGAAAATCGAGGATCTTTTATTCCCCGGCCTGGTCAGTCTCTAGCCAGGCCATTCCTCGTTTTGTTCCAACGAATCGTAGATCAAAAAATTTTTCTGATAAAAAAAAATACTTGTTATTGTGGCAGTGACGAAGGCTATTTCCATTCCTATGACACTCACTCCTGTCATTTGTTATGATTCTTTTTTTTTTTCCTTTTTTATTGATATTGACTTATTGGAATGAAAAAACACACGTTTCTTTTCTTGCGGGAAAAGCTTTGTTTGAGCACTTGAGTCCGCAAAAAAGACCAATACTATGATTTTTTATTTTTCACTAGATCCAATTGACCCAAATTCATAAAATTTGGCAGTTCAATGAATAGAGAAAAGAGTAACCTCGAAAAAGAAAAAGAGAAGATACAAACTCTCACCCTTTTGCGGGGGGGAATCGTTTCTTTACTTGATCTTTACTTGAAAAGAATTAATGGAGAAGTTCAAAAAAAAAAAAAAAAATAGAACTACGGATTCTTGCACAACTCATTCTTCTGTTTATGTTTCGACTTCAATGGCTATTTCGAACCGGAACTTCAGTAACGATTCCCCATGCAAAAGGTATAACTTGTTATTTAAATGAATCTTCTTCTATTTCATTAAGTCCCCCCTCGGAACATGTCAGCACTCGCTGCAATTTTCCTGCTTCTAATCCCATCTTGATTACGCCCCATTCGCTTATTCGACAAAATAGAAATTCATATACAATAATCATATTGTAGCGGGTATAGTTTAGTGGTAAAAGTGTGATTCGTTCTATCGGCAACGGAAATAGTTAGAGGGTCTTTCAGTTTGATTCAAATTCCGACCGACAAACTTTATTTCTTAAAGGGGTTAATCCCTTAACCCTCAATGCCACGTTTGAGGAAGAATTTGGATTCTAGTGATTTGTATCCAAAAG